CGATTATAGGCAAGAATTTTTGATTTTGTGAGGATCAATCAAATAAGGTTTTCGTTAGAAAAACATTCTATAAAAGCAATTATAAATAGATACTAATAGAGCAAGAAAAGAAGGAAATAAGAAAAACATAGTATAGAAAAGATATCCAAAATTATATAGAAATCACTATCCTACCCTTAGTTTTTATTTCCTTAATTTAATTGAATTTCGTTTGATTAGGGCAAAGTTCCTTAAAAACCTCTGCCTTTTTTAAAATATCCTGAACAGTTCCTGTAGGCTGAGCGCCTTTTTCAAGGAAATAGAGAATAGCGGGAACATTTAAATAAGTTTGATTCTTGATCGGATCATAAAAACCCACTTTCCGAAGATCTCTTCCTTCTCTTCGGGATCGAACATCAATTGCAACGATTCGATAGACGGCTCATCGGGATAGATGTAGATGAAAAAGAACCCCCCCCCCCCTAGAACCGTATAGGAAGTTTTCTCCTCGTACGGCTCAAGAAAAAATGATTTGAAGTTTTGTCTATGGATAAAATTATAATAAATAGTAAACATAAAAGAAATTAGCCTATAATTTAACTCATAGTCATTTTTATTTAACTTCTTTCCTGAAAACTAAAAAATCATTTGTACTCATAACTCAAGTTCAATAATTATAAAATATATTAAATAAAATTAAGATATTTTTTTATTGAGTGGTCTTTAACCCCCCTTTTGTCTCGTTGAAAATCTATTTGGATTCTTTATTCGGATCTGTGAGACAATTGAAGCGGTGTTTCCTTGTTCTGGGATCCTTTATCTTTGTTTTAAATCATTGGGTTTAGACATTACTTCGGTGCTTCTTAATCCTTTCAAAATGGTAGCAACATACCCCTTTTGTGATTTCTTTCTAGAATCATACCGACGGTTGATTCGTGCGCGATACACTGTGGATCGAAAAAGTTTTGCGGTTCCAACAATTTTTTTTTTAATTGAAAATTTGCTCGAGTCGGATCCTTTCAATTTCTATATCGATATCGAAGATATACTTACGAAGTTGTTCCAATTTATTGATTGGCATTAACCCTAGATCGTTGCCCCTGAGAAATTAATCAATACTTTCTACTCGAGCTCCATCATGAACTATTTACATTATAACCCAATAAAAAAAGAAGGGTTCTAGTAGAATAGAACAAACGACGTCGAGCCAAGAGCACCTTCATTCCTATATAAAAGAAAATGGTGGATGTAAGAATAAAAATCCACACCGGATCGTGTCTTTCAAGTCGCACGTTGCTTTCTACCACATCGTTTTAAACGAAGTTTTACCATAACATTCCTCTAATTTGGAACCAGTATGGAATTGATTCAATTATGGAATCATGAATAGTCATTGGTTCAGTCGGTACAGAGACATAGTCTCTTATATTTTTTCTTAGCTACATAGATAATAAATATTTTTTCTGAAGAAATCTTAGCAAGACCCGGGCTTTTTTTGTATGAACGGAAATTTTTTCTATAAATCTATATCTCAAAAAAATATCTAACAGAAATATCCAGAAATCTAAATATAGAAATAACATAACTAACAGAAATAACACGAATAAATAAATTCTATTTGACTCTGCCTGTTCAAGTGACTCAATAAGATAGACTGACCCATTTCCAACTTCTCAAAGATTCAACTCATAAGGAATCATTACAAATCTTGATAATTGAAAAAGTTTCCTACTTCGACATCATTATTTGAGTCAAGTTTTACTTTTACAGTAAAGCCTATATTTGATTATCATAAGAAATAAGAATCTCTGTTTCTTTTCGAATAGAATTGTCAATGATTTAAAGCGAATAAGCTAAATAGATCGAACAATAAAAAGAAATATCATTGTTAAATATTTAAATTTGAATATTTTAGGGATGCAAATTCTTTTTCACAAAAATAGAAAGACTATTGTCACTGAAATAGGATAACAATACATACCCATAGGCTAAGCACTTCCTCGTTTTATATGTATTTTCATATTTTGTTTAACCTGAGGTTAAGTAATCTTTCTGCAACTGTGATCTATGCCCCATCTTTATCTGGATCACAAAAGGATTCAGTTACATTTGCATGTCATTTGAACTCGATTTAGTTCAGTTTGTGAAAAACTGAGATATGATTCCGAAAAGAATCATTCAAAATCAAAAAAGAAAGAAGAATAATATTCTATCCAATATTAGACCTTGAAACAGAACCTTGTTGAACAAAAAAGATCTATTCGGATACAATGGATATGCTCTGGGACGGAAGGATTCGAACCTCCGAATAGCGGGACCAAAACCCGTTGCCTTACCACTTGGCTACGCCCCATTTATATTTTTATTGGACACTAATACTAATAAAGAATAATATTGGTATTAAGTGTTCGTCAATTCCAGCCCAACTATCTATAGAAAATCTTTCTTCTTTATAGAATATATTATAGATTCGTGCTCGGATTTTGACATGTGTATATCTAGAATTCAACTGAATTTATTGATCATTACATACAATTCAATTAAGATATTGTATGAAAGTATGATTTCTTCTATTCTCCTTTGAGAATTGGAGGATTTTTGATTGAGCGGAAAAAGAAGGAGTTTTTTGTCTACCTTACTTTCTTCATTTTTCCTTATATAAATAACTCAATCAAAATGCAATTATCTCGACGAACAAAATGTCTGTTATGCTTAATATCTTTAGTTTGATCTGTCTTAATTCTGCCCTTTATCCGAGTAGTCTTTTCTTCGCCAAATTGCCCGAAGCCTATGCTTTTTTGAATCCAATCGTAGATGTTATGCCAGTCATACCCCTGTTCTTTTTTCTTTTAGCCTTTGTTTGGCAAGCTGCTGTAAGTTTTCGATAAGATCTTGAATACTATCCTAGAAAATTCATGATTTATTCGAGAAAAATTATAACAATTGATAAAATCAAATAAGTCTGGGAGTATGAACCTTCAATTCAAACATTGAAATTCTTGGCTAGCCCCATTTCCCCATTCTAATCCTTTTTCCGGCGAAATACCTTATTAGGTTAGGGTCCCTTAGAATATCTAATTGTGGGTATGAAAGTGATTTGTGATAATCAAAGACTCTTATTACAAATTTAAACTTCAGTTGAATTTCTGAACATTCTTTTCTATTTCTAGAATTCTTTTCTTGGTGTCAAAATAGGATATGTGATATAAAAATGGAGGATCTATTATCTTTTCTCGTTTTTCTTTTTCAAAAAATGATCTTGGAGGTTGTGTAATGCTTACTCTCAAACTTTTCGTTTACACAGTAGTAATATTCTTTGTTTCTCTCTTCATCTTTGGATTCCTATCCAATGATCCAGGACGTAATCCTGGACGTGAAGAATAAAATAAAAATTTCGTTTTTCTTGCTTGATTTACAATTTTCTTAAGATTTTATTTTATATATTCATATTCCATACATTTAACTAGTAAAAAAATCAAAACGGGTTTGCGAAATTTGAAAGAAAAAAATAGAAAGTCATCAACGGAAACGGAAAGAGAGGGATTCGAACCCTCGGTACGAATAACTCGTACAACGGATTAGCAATCCGCCGCTTTCGTCCACTCAGCCATCTCTCCCAATTGAAAAAGATAATTACTATGTTACATTACACATCAAGTAAGGATTAACGAAAGTATTTCTTTCACATTCTTTATCGTTATTATATAATTAGCAATTCCATTTAGATGCTCGAAAGATCCAAATAGAAAGATAAATAAAGAAGACCTTCTTGCTTTTATTTTGTTCGAAGTGCCTTTTGGGCCTGGCCCGGTCAATACCCAGCCGGGCCTTTTTTTGTTCCAACGAATTCCATATATTTATAGGTATAGGAAACATACTCTAAAAAAGATACCCAATTTGGTATTTGTGTAAGAATTTCCGTTGTGGGGTTTACATATACTTATCGTTTTTGTTATAATGGAAATTGAAACGATTAAGAATCAATTAAGTATGTTTTGTAGTTTCTTATGTCATTAGGCAAACCCAATTTTAGATTCAAATCCAAGAATCATTCAGGAATTCCCAGTCAACGAATAGTTAATGGTTCCCATTTGTCATAAATTTTGTGTCATAAATTTTGGCTTTTTTGAATGAAAATATACATTTGATTTTTCAATAGAAAAGTGAGGGGAAGTTTTTCGACATTGTATGTTTTGAGATACTATACAATCAATCGAAGGGGTGGTCAAACAAAAGGGGAAAAGGGTTTCTTTTATAATTTTTATAAATTTAGAAACAAAAGGATGAAATTAAAAAAGGGATGCAAGTACAATAAACTAAAGTTTAGTAATCCAACCCATAAAATTTTTTTTATTGTGTATCGTTTTGGCGGCATGGCCGAGTGGTAAGGCGGGGGACTGCAAATCCTTTTTCCCCAGTTCAAATCCGGGTGCCGCCTCATTAACAAATGAATCAAAATTTATTATCTGCTGATATAAATCACCCAAATTTTGCCCAACAGAACAGAATAAGGCGATTGTTGATACTTGGTTGATTCTAAACATCTGTTCTGTGGATTTTGTAAAAGATTGGAAATCTTTCAATCTAAAATTCAAAGAAAGATTATATTATAATGGTCGAAGACTTCCCGATTCCCTTCTACTGCTAATGTAATGTCTACTGATTGGGTCTTGAATTTCATTGGCATAGCCGGCGGCTAACTAGTTGTGGAAAGTCCTTTATGTAATCTACATATATAGATAAACTCGCGAGAATCTCTGAGTGTTCAGGCATTCAATCACTATTAGATTGAGATTTGATGGATAATTTACCTTTTTATAGAAAAAGTGAAAAAAATTATTATTTTTTTTGAAACCCCTCGTCAAGAGTATAATATACTATCTCCCAACTGCTTCAGAGAGACAGTCGGGAAAGGAAAGGGTATGGATTATATCAAATAGGAAATAAAAGTATGTAATAGATAGCAATTGATCTATTTGTACTTTGAAGGGCAACGAAGGGCAACAAAGAAAAGAATGGTCCCTCTTTTTTTATTACTATATGTTCCATTAGTAACATTCCTTTATAGCGTCATTGTGTATTTTAGTTGTGTTTAGTCTTTCTCGATTAGAAATCATATAGGAATTTTTTAGAAATGGATTTATTTGATTGGTTCATCAATAGTGTTCGACCAGAATACCTTTTTGACTCTGGACCATGGATTCTACTATTATTAGTGAGCAATACAATAATGGAATATTTCTATCATAAAGATAAGGGACATAATTGACATGGATATAGTAAGTCTCGCTTGGGCTGCTTTAATGGTAGTCTTTACATTTTCCCTTTCACTCGTAGTATGGGGAAGAAGTGGACTTTAGAAGGACTACTAATTTAGTTTAGGAATGAAACGGTATCAATTGTTTTATAGATCGTTCTGCAACGCATTTTTTATTTGAATTGAAATAATTTTCAAATCAAAATTTCTTCATTTCGAAATTCCATTGGATTCTAGTGGAGAATTTTATTATATAACAATAACAGTAAAACAATTATTTCAGAAAGAAAGAGAATTGGGTGCTACGTTAATTCCATATATGGATTAATCACTACATATATTGAAGATAGAAGAAAATATAGTATACCAGCTTTATTATAAAGTAAAGTACAACTTTATACACTACTATAACACTAATAGAGAGTATGGTAAGAAAGAAATTTCTTACCATACTCTCAGATCTCATAGAATACCGCTCATTATAGCCCGTTGATTTCATTTAAGACGCAAAAAATAATTCTTTTGATTTGATTTCTTCAACTATTGATAAGAACTCAGAAGTCAAGTTTCATTTCAAGTAATTAATTATTTTGACTGACTGTTTTTACGTAAATGATAAGTAGAAAAGCAGTAGGAACTAAAATGAACAGTGCAGTAGCAATAAATGCAAGAATATTTACTTCCATAATCTCAATCTCATCGTTTTTTTATTTCACAATAACTCGGGATTTAATCCCATAGAGATGATAAATCTTTCACCTGTCAATTCAATGAATGCATTACCTATCGATGATCTTGAATCGGATCAATATCATGAATAACAATATCTGAGCTATTAAATTAATTCGTCGTCGAGAATTGAATAGTATAACATACGAAGATCTTTTATCCATATCGAATCCAAGATTGGATTCCCGGACCAATCAAAAATTCCTTTATTTATCCTTCTTTTCTGTTCTTTCTTTTCTATAACCTACCTTAGGTCTTCCGTATAGAACCATCAAATGAAGTATCTTCGTCCGTTTCCATTAACTACAAAACGCCAACAAAAAATACAAGCGAAGTGGAAAAAGAGAGGAATTAGGTTGTAAATTTGAATGATCCAATTTTCTTTCGAAGACAAAGAAGTATGAGAAAGAGGAGTCGCGGGAGAAAAGATGGAATATTCTATCAACTTCACTATTTTAGTTATTTTCATTTTATTTTAGTTTAAGGTTTGTTCTTTCTTCGACAGAATCCTGAAAAAAAGAGGGAAACCCCTTCGGAATTAAATTATGATCTCTGTCCCTTCTTTCATTTCACATAAAACGGGGAGGTGAATTGATGTACTTATTGGATCCGTCGGGACTGACGGGGCTCGAACCCGCAACGTCCGCCTTGACAGGGCGGTGCTCTTGCCTATTGAACTACAATCCCAGGGAAATAAGAAGAGATCTAACAGAAAATTTGGATTCTTTTTTATTCTCTCTTATCAGGTATTTCTTAAGAACAAGAGGGTTCTACCATCTGATAGTAGATTGGCGACTTTTTGGGCCGAGCTGGATTTGAACCAGCGTAGACATATTGTCAACGAATTTACAGTCCGTCCCCATTAACCACTCGGGCATCGACCCAACGCCTAATTAGACGTTCCATAATCAACTTCCTTTCGTCTCCCAGGCGGACTTGACAAATACATTTCACTTTTGATAAAATCCTACTCCTATGGTCTTGGTATACCCCTAGAGGGACTTGAACCCTCGTTTTCTCCGTGAAAGAGAGAGGTCGTAACCACTGGACCATAGGGGCACCAATGGACCATAGGGGCCTATGGCCACCTTTAGGAAATCAACACTACACAATACAAATACAATAGGGAATAAGGCCTAAGGCCACCTTAACTTAATATAAATCAGCCGAGGGACACCTTTAGAAGATGAATAGGATATGAATCAAATCGAAAAACTCGTTAACTTTTCTGGGGGTTAATGGTAATCAACCTTTACCATTAAACTATACAATCTTTCAACTTTATTTCATTGGTCTTTCTCGTCTTTATCTCTCTCATTCAGAAAGAGTTTTGCATTGCATCCAAGAGACGGTACCTCTGAATCAGCAGAGCAGGAGATGCAAAAAAAAAAATGATTTACCAAAGTCTGATTTGGAAATTATATTGAGCCCTAAATCATATCAAAGTCATATCAAATTATATATATATAAATAATACTGTCAACTATCAATTGACGACAGGAGGGCAATAAAAGAAAAGACAGTAGGTATATCCG